ATCTTTTTTTCATAAATAAGAAGTTTCAGATCCAAGTTGGATCTTTTGGCTAGTAAGGAGATTACCATATATAACACAAAATTTCTCCGCCGATTCTTTGTTCTCGAGCTTCTCGGTCTGTCATTATACCTCGAGAAGTAGAAAGAATTACAATCCCCATCCCACCTAAAATTCTAGGAATTTGTTGATAGTTAGAATAGATTCGTAGACCGGGTCGACTGATCCGTTTTAAATTTAAAAAATTTCTATAGGGTCTTTTTCTATTCCTTCTATGTCGCAGGGTTAAAACCAAAAAAGATTTGTTGTTTTCTCGATGTTTTCTCACGTTTTCGATAAACCCTTCTCGTAAAAGTATTTTAACAATACTTTCGGTAATATTAGTAGATGTTATTCGAACCACTCTTTTTCTATCCATATCAGCATTTCGTATAGAGGTTATTATCTCAGCAATAGTGTCCCTACCCATGATGAACTAAAATTATTGACGCTCCAAAATTTGATATAATCAACATGTTTTTCTTTTTTTTTTTTACTTATTTGTATTTGTTTATGAATATGAATTATTTTTAAAGGTATATGCGTAAGACACAATCTACTAATGAATCTACTTCTTTCAAATACTCCACTATAAACACATCACGATCTCATTTTATAATACCTCGGGAGCCAATGAAACAATTTTAGTAAAATTGAATTGTCTCAATTCCCCCGCGATCGCACCAAAAATTCGAGTTCCTTTTGGATTTCCTTTTTGATCAATAACAACTGCAGCATTGTCATCATATCGTATTATCATACCGTTGTCACGTTTTAGTTCTTTACAGGTACGCACAATTACAGCTCTCACAACTTCTGATCTTTCTAGGGGCATATTTGGTACTGCTTCTTTGATCACAGCAACAATAACGTCACCAATATGAGCATATCGACGATTACTAGCTCCTATGATTCGAATACACATCAATTCTCGAGCCCCGCTGTTATCCGCTACATTTAAATGGGTCTGAGGTTGAATCATATCATTTTTGAATCTGTTCTTTCAATGCAAAGGACGAAGAAAAAAAAAGAAATATTGTTTGTCTAAAAAAGAAACCCGCGATTTTTTGTCATCCCCAAGACCCGCTTCTCTTGGTTCTACATTTTTATTTTATCCCGAAATAATGAATTGAGTTCGTATAGGCATTTTTGATGCTGCTATTGAAATAGCCCTTCTAGCTATATTTTCTGTTACTCCACTCATTTCATAAAGTATTCGACCCGGTTTAACAACAGCTACCCAATATTCAGGATTTCCTTTCCCCGAACCCATACGGGTTTCTGCAGATCTTAGTGTAACTGGTTTGTCTGGAAAAATACGAACCCACATTTTTCCACCACGACGTGCATTTCGTGTTATTGCTCGTCGACCTGCTTCTATTTGTCTAGATGTGATCCAAGCAGGTTCAAGTGCCTGAAGAGCATATTTACCGAAACAAATATGATTACCTCGATAAGATATTCCCTTCATTCTTCCTCTATGTTGTTTGCGGAATCTGGTTCTTTTTGGGTTATAGTTGGTGGTTGTTTCTGAATTCCACCTCTACTACAGAACCGGACGTGAGAGTTTCTTCTCATCCGGCTCCTCGCGAAGAAATAAAAGATAAGAAATAAAAGATAAAAGGATTCAAAAACTAAAATATATTTATATACATGTATTTATTTTATTGAGTAATACATTCCATCGGTCGATTCTTTGAGATTTCATCGAATCTAATCTATTAGTAATTTGTATATTTTGTTTTGAATAGATAACTAAACACTTTTTTTTTTCTATTTTAGAAATAATATTCTTTTTTATAATGTTCTAACAAATCTTTATTTTGTTTTGCCCCTATCGTATTGCCTCAAATTTAGCAATTCAAAAAAAGAAAGTTTTCGCGGGCGAATATTTACTCTCTCAATCTCTATTTCAGTTGTAGGGTTAGCTCGCGACTTCTTAGAATAGATGAATTGATTTCCGGTTCGTTCCGCCATCCCGACCAGTGAATCATTAAGATTCATTTTTGAATCAAATCTTTTGTATTCACAGGTTCCATCGTTCCCATCACTTCTTATTTAATGGTTAGGTCTGAATTTTACAATGGAGCTAATGATGAAATTCAATTTATTCTTGAGTCAATTTTCTCAGTCTTTATTGGCTCGAAGCTCTTGGCTTTTGATTTTTAAGAAGATTCATTCAATTATGTTATGGATGAATCAGTAGTGATGCTTTGTTACACTGCCTTTTATGAGTATAAGATACCTCATAGACCTTACATATTGGAATTTTATATCATTGATATTCTTTTTCTCTCTTTCTCTCATACTTCCGTTTATCTACATCCTTTTTCTCTATTTTGCTTTACAATTTAGAATCAGATTCATTTTTTTTTGTTTATGCAAAAAAAAATTTCAGTTGCTACAAAGATATGATCAATATATCATATCTTGACTGGTTCTTTAGATCCAGATAATGCGAAGT